AGTATGGGATCCGTGGTTGGGGAGAAAATAACCCGTTTGATTGAGTACGCTACTAACAAATTTCTCCCTCTTATTATAGTATGTGCTTCCGGGGGGGCGCGTATGCAAGAGGGAAGTTTGAGTTTAATGCAAATGGCTAAAATATCTTCTGCTTTATATGATTATCAATCAAATAAAAAGTTATTCTATGTACCAATTCTTACATCTCCTACTACAGGGGGGGTAACTGCGAGTTTTGGTATGTTGGGAGATATCATTATTGCCGAACCCAATGCCTATATTGCATTTGCGGGTAAAAGAGTAATTGAACAAACATTGAATAAAACAGTACCTGAAGGTTCACAGGCGGCTGAATATTTATTCCAGAAGGGCTTATTCGATCTAATCATACCACGTAATCCTTTAAAAAGCGTTCTGAGTGAGTTATTTCAGCTCCACGCTTTCTTTCCTTTGAATCAAAATTCAATAGAGCATTAAGTTACTTTTTTATTTGTAGCAAACAAGTAGTTAGTTTATCAGAATCCAAGTAAAACGAATATCAATGGGGTTTCTTTGTTGACATAAGATCTAAATTGTAAAAAGAAATCAAAAGTTGTGGATAACTCCTTTTTATCTATATTCTTGATTACTAATTCAGTTAAGAGGCCTCTATCAACAAGAAAAATAGTGAATTCTTATTTTCGTTAAATTCTAGTAAAATAAAAAATTTTTGTTCTACGTCTTACGTATGTATATATAATCCAAATATAGAATTCTAGAATATAGAAACTATAGATATGATATATGCTTTTGTACCTTATATACTCACTTAGATATATACTTAGATTTATACTAATCTTTATAATATTAATATAAATAATAATAATAATAACAGGTACAAATAGTAAATTGAGGTATCCTTTATATGACAACTTTCGACTTTCCCTCTGTTTTGGTGCCTTTAGTAGGCTTAGTATTTCCGGCAATGGCAATGGCTTCTTTATTTCTTCATGTTCAAAAAAATAAGACTGTTTAGATCTGATGGGCCCAACTCTGATCCATTTTTTTTTCAAAACTAAGACTTGTATCATAACGCAGATACCTATTTAGTGTAAGAAAAGAAGGTATAACATGCGGCGCTTCCGTCGAAAAGGGGCTCTTTGGCCTGTAGAAAGATGATATGGGGGTAAAGGAATTCTATCTATTTGAAAAAATATCAGGATCGCCGGATGGCTGAACTGTAAAATCGGTACATCTATATGTATCTATATGTATATTGATGGGATCATATGAAGGGTATGTTTTTTTTTATTTTAGATCTAACCAATTTGATAAATTACTCTTAACGGTTCACATCAAACTAGTACTAGTTGATGAGAGTTACTTCGGAAACAAAAAGAGTAAAGTCTAGGGTATTCTCTCAATTCCAATAAAACGAAACCAGATCAAGTATGAGTTGTCGATCAGAACATATATGGATACAACCTATAACGGGGTCGCGAAAAACAAGTAATTTCTGCTGGGCCATTATCCTTTTTTTAGGTTCATTAGGATTCTTATTGGTTGGAACTTCCAGTTATCTTGGGAGAAACTTGATATCTTTATTTCCATCTCAGCAAATCCTTTTTTTTCCACAAGGGATTGTGATGTCTTTCTATGGGATCGCGGGTCTCTTTATTAGCTCCTATTTGTGGTGCACAATTTCGTGGAATGTAGGGGGTGGTTATGATCGATTCGATAGAAAAGAAGGAATGGTGTGTATTTTTCGTTGGGGATTCCCTGGAAAAAATCGTCGCATCTTCCTCCGATTCCTTATAAAGGATATTCAGTCCGTCAGAATAGAAGTTAAAGAGGGTATTTATGCTCGCCGTGTCCTTTATATGGATATCAGAGGCCAGGGGGACATTCCCTTGACTCGTACTGATGAGAATGTTACTCCACGGGAAATCGAACAAAAAGCTGCCGAATTGGCCTATTTCTTGCGTGTACCGATTGAAGTATTTTGAGAAATGAGCTGAGAGAGTGAATGCTTTCTCAGCAGGAAGTAAAAACTAAAGAATCCCCCTTTTTCTATACCATAACTTAACTGAAGTTTCTTCATAACGCTCATTCTAGTCAAAGAAGACGTATACGTAACGTAACAACCACAAAACAAAACCATTTTTGTGGTCTTTTATGTGTATGGAAATCTACACAACTTAATTCAATAACAAAAAAAATTAAGTAACAAATCTAAAAAATGGATTCATCCTTTCTATTTTCTATCAAAGCAGTTCGAAATACATAAATTTTTTTATTCCGGACTTTGAGTAGTCAGTGAAAATTTTTAAAAATAGAAGATATTTTGATATAATGATAGAAAAGAATATTCATTACCTAAATAAAACCTAAATAAAGCGGTTTTTTCAGGCAGTCATTGATTCGTCGAAAAGGGGGATACTTGCTTCGAATTTGACCAATTACTATATCTGGAAACAATATAATATTTTTTTGTTAACTCTTTGAATTCGAAGTGGATTCTTCATCTATTTCTGTATTCTTTCTACATTCTACATTCAAAGACTAACTCCGAAATCACAAATAAAAAACAAAACAGTGAATAGATTCATAAGTTCGATACTTTGTAATAGAACTCATGCATGAGAGAAATATTGGATGGCGTAGAGTCAACTAACGAGGTCGGTTCATTAAAAATTCATAGACGAAATGAAAAAATGTCAAAAAAGAAAGCATTCAACCCTCTTTTATATCTTGCATCTATAGTATTTTTGCCCTGGTGGATTTCTCTCTCATTTAATAAAAGTCTGGAATCTTGGGTTACTTATTGGTGGAATACTAGGCAATCTGAAATTTTTTTGAATGATATTCAAGAAAAAAATATTCTAGAAAAATTCATAGAATTGGAGGAAATCTTTCTTTTGGAGGAAATGATCAAGGAATACTCGGAGACACATCTACAAAACCTTCGTATAGGAATCCACAAAGAAACGCTCCAATTAATCAAGATACACAATGAGGATCATATCCATACGATTTTGCACTTCTTGACAAATATAATCTGTTTCGTTATTCTAAGTGGTTATTCAATTTTGGGTAATAAAGAACTTGTTATTCTTAACTCTTGGGCTCAGGAATTCCTATATAACTTAAGTGACACAATAAAGGCTTTTTCGATTCTTTTAGTAACAGATTTATGTATCGGATTCCATTCGCCCCATGGTTGGGAACTAATTATTGGCTTTGTCTACAAAGATTTTGGATTTGCTCATAATGATCAAATTATATCTGGTCTTGTTTCTACTTTTCCAGTCATTCTAGATACTGTATTTAAATTTTGGATTTTTCGTTATTTAAATCGTGTTTCTCCGTCACTTGTAGTGATTTATCATTCAATGAATGATTAAAAAAGGATCTACTGATATTAATCCAATTCAATTCTAACGTTTCTTACTTTGTAGTTGTACAGAAACAAAGCATGTAAAATCATACTTACTCTTTATTTTTCTACCCACCCCAAAGATTTATTCTATATATTAATATTATTTATTCCAGTAAAATTATTCCAGTAAATAGCAGAATTGCGGATAGGGCACTAGGTTAGCGACCTACCAAATTTATTGTAGACATTTTTGGGCTCAATGGTTGGACTATGCAAACTAGAAAGACTTTTTCTTGGATAAAGGAACAAATTACTCGATCCATTTCCGTATCGCTCATGATATATATCATAACTCGGCCATCCATTTCAAGTGCATATCCCATTTTTGCACAGCAGGGTTATGAAAATCCGCGAGAAGCGACTGGTCGTATTGTATGTGCCAATTGCCATTTAGCTAATAAGCCCGTGGATATTGAAGTTCCGCAAACGGTACTTCCAGATACTGTATTTGAAGCAGTTGTTCGAATCCCTTATGATATGCAACTAAAACAAGTTCTTGCTAATGGTAAAAGGGGTGCTTTGAATGTAGGGGCTGTTCTTATTTTACCAGAGGGTTTTGAATTAGCTCCTGCTGATCGGATTTCCCCCGAGATAAAAGAAAAGATAGGCAATCTGTCTTTTCAGAGCTATCGCCCCAATAAAAAAAATATTCTTGTGATAGGCCCCGTTCCTGGTCAGAAATATAGTGAAATAACCTTTCCTATCCTTTCCCCGGACCCCGCTACTACGAAAGAGGTTCACTTCTTAAAATATCCTATATATGTAGGCGGAAACAGGGGAAGGGGTCAGATTTATCCCGACGGGAGCAAAAGTAACAATACAGTTTATAATGCTACATCAGCAGGTATAGTAGGTAAAATAATACGAAAAGAAAAAGGGGGTTACGAAATAACCATAGCGGATGCATCGGATGGACGTCAAGTGGTTGATATTATCCCTCCAGGGCCAGAACTTCTTGTTTCAGAAGGCGAATCTATCAAATTGGATCAACCGTTGACGAGTAATCCTAATGTGGGCGGATTTGGTCAGGGAGATGCAGAAATAGTACTTCAAGATCCCTTACGTGTCCAAGGCCTTTTGTTCTTCTTGGCATCTGTTATTTTGGCACAAATCTTTTTGGTTCTTAAAAAGAAACAGTTCGAGAAGGTTCAATTGTCAGAAATGAATTTCTAGACTCGCGGATTTATCGACATTGAGCTCATAACGTAAAAAGAACAAAATTATTTTTGACGACTCTTTATGATAAAAAATGGACATTATGAAAAGCCTTCTTCTTTTTTATACTCATTCCTTGTACTGCATTCCTAGTCATAGTATGTAGATTGTGAAGAAGACTTTTTACTTTTTTTGAATCCAAATTGGGGTGGTATGATTATGTTACTATTATCACATTTCAATGTCATAAAATGCATTAAATTAATAGTGTTTTCTATTCTAATCGAATTAAATTCGACTAGATACTAGACATAAGTAAGCGGGGAATAGAACGGATAAATGCGTGGAACACAAAATTATAGGGACGATTATTCATCTTCCTAGTATTCGACACAAGAAAAGGAATTTTCCACATCTCTTTCTTGTG